ATTTCCTTTCTGTCTGAAACCTTGGCACAGATCTAAGCCACGGTCCTCTCATATAGATCGAATGAAAAAGAAAGGGCAAAAAGATGATTTTTGTTTTTTAACAGTTTGGGGAATGGAAGCTGAACTTCCTTTTGGTTCTCCCCGAAAATGTCCTTCCTTTTTTGAACCCATTTTTAAGAAACTCCAAAAAAAAATTGGAAAATGGAAAAAGAAGTCCTTTCTAGTTCTAAAAATTTTAAAAGAAAGAACAAAATTTAGAAATATCTCAAAAAAAACAAAAAAATGGATTATCAAAGGCATTTTCTTTTTAAAAAAAATAATAAAAGAACTCTCAAAAGTAAATTCAATTCTATTATTTAGATTGAGAAAAGTATATAAATCAAGCGAAACTAAAAAAGAAAAAGATTCTATAATCTGCAATCAGATAATTCATAAATCCTTTAGTCGAATTCAATCTACATATTGGACAAATTTTTTACTGACAGAAAAAAAAATTAAGGATCTGACTGATAGAACAAGCACAATCAGAAATCAAATAAAAAGAATTCCAAAAGAGAAAAAAAAAGTGACTCCAGAAATAAATATTAGTCTTAATAAAACTAGTTATAATGCTAAAAGATTCGAATCACCAAAAAATATTTGGCAAATATTAAAAAGAAGAAATGCTCGATTAATCCGTAAATTACATTATTTTATAAAATTTTTCAATGAAAGGATATACATAGATATCATTCTATCTATCATTAATATTCCCAGAATTAATATACAACTTTTTCTTGAATCAAGAAAAAAAATTATTGATAAATCCATTTACAATAATAAAACAAATCAAAAAAGTATTAATAAAAAAAATCAAAATAGAATTCACTTTATTTCGACTATAAAAAAGTCACTTTATAATATTAGTAATAAGAATTCACAGAATTTTTTTGACTTATCCTTCCTGTCACAAGCATATGTATTTTACAAAATATCACAAACACAAGTTCTTAACTTGTATAAGTTAAGATCTATTCTTCAATATCACGGAACATCTTTTTTTCTTAAGACTTCAATAAAAGATTCTTTTGGAAAACAAGGAATAATTCATTCTGAATTAAGACATAAGAAACTTCGGAATCCTGGAATAAATCGATGGAAAACCTGGTTAAGAGGTCATTATCAATACCATTTATCTCAGATTAGATGGTCTAGATTAATAGCACAAAAATGGCGAAATAGAATCAATCAATGTCGTACAATTCAAAATAAAGATTTAAACAAAGAGAATTCATATGAAAAAGACCAATTAATTCATTACAAAAAACAAAATGATTACGAAGTTTATTCATTACCAAATCAAAAAGAGAATTTTCAAAAATACTATAGATATAATCTTTTATCTTCTAGATCTATTAATTATGAAAATAAGAGGGACCCATATATTTATGGATCACCATTCCAAGTAAATAAGAATCAAGAGAGTTCTTATAATTACAACACACATAAAGGCAAATTTTTTGATATACTAGGGGATATTACTAGCAAAAATTATCTAGGAAAAAGTGATATTATGTATATGGAAAAAAATCCGGATCGAAAATATTTTGATTGGAAAATTATCCATTTTTGTCTTAAAAAGAAAATCGATATTGAGGCCTGGATCAAGATCGATACCAACAATAATAAAAATACTAAGACCGGGACTAATAATTATCAAATAATTGATAAAATTGATAAAAAAGATCTTTTTTATCTTACGATTCATCAAAATCAAGAAATCAATTCACCCAATCAAAAAAAGATCTTTTTTGATTGGATGGGAATGAATGAAGAAATACTAAGTCGTCCTATATCGAATCTGGAACTTTGGTTCTTCCCAGAATTTGTACTACTTTATAATGCATATAAAATGAAACCGTGGTTTATACCAAGGAAATTGCTTTTTTTTTATTTTAATATAAATGAAAATTTTAGTGAAAATAAAAACATTAATAGAAAGCAAAAAGGGGCTATACCCTCGAATGAAAAAAAAAAAATGGAATTAAAGAATCAAAATCAAAAAGAAAAAGAATCTGCAGGCCAAAGAGATCTTAGATCAAATGCACAAAACCGAGGAAATCTTGTATCTGTTTTCTCAAACGAACAAAAAGATATTGAAGAATATTATTTGGAATCAAACATGAAAAAACATAAAAAGAAAAAACAATACAAGAGCAATACAGAAGCAGAACTCGATTTCTTCCTGAAAAAGTATTTACTTTTTCAATTGAGATGGGATGATGCTTTGAATCAAAGAATGATCAATAATATCAAAGTATATTGTCTCCTGCTTAGACTGAGAAACCCAAGAAAAATTACTATATCCTCTATTCAAAGGAGAGAAATGAATCTGGATATAATGCTGATTCAGAAGAATTTAACTCTTACAGAATTGATGAAAAGGGGGATATTGATTATTGAACCCCTTCGTCTGTCTGTAAAAAATGATGGACAGTTTATTATGTATCAAACCATAGGT